AATAAAGTGCCTGAAAAAGGATTATTTTGATAGAATAAATCATGTATTATATACCTTTATTATATACAATAGATTTAAACTATTTCTAAAAATATCAAAAATTTTTGTGCCTCATACACTAATATATAAAAAGATAAGCTAAATTAAGCTAATAGGTTCATACCCTATATATAGAATCACCCTCTTCTTTTTAATTTTTAAAAATTCTTCTAATCTAATATTTATTTTTATACTAATTTTTAGAACTTTTATCTGTATTTCCTCTAATTCTTGATTAGGAGTTTGAATTGGATTAGAAATAAACTTATTATCATTTATCCCTTTAATAAATAATAATTTTAATTCTTTATCTAATGAAGCTTCCTTAAAATATTTTTTAATTCAAGCTATTGCCTCAATTTTATTATTATTTTTAATCTGTATTAATTTTATTAATTGAAACTTTTTTTCTATAATTTATTATAATAATATTTATTTAATTTTTATTAATTTTACCTTACTTCTAAAGATAGGAGCTGCCCCTTTCCACTTTTGATTTCCAAGAGTAATAGATAATATAAATTGAATAAATAATTTTATCTTAATAACATGACAAAAAATTAATCCCTTTATTTGTTTGTCATATTGTATTAATATAAAATTTATTTTAGTAATCAGTATTTTTAGAATTTTTATTGGTTCTTTAGGAGGAATTAACAGCTCCTCATTTCGAAAAATTATGGCTTTTTCTTCTATTAGACATATTGGTTGAATATTAATAAGAATAACCTTCAGAGAATCAAATTTTATATTTTATTTTACTTTTTATTCATTAATTTCATTTTCTATATTAATTAACCTTAATTTATTACAATTAAATAATTTTAATCAAATATTAAATAATTCTATTAACTCAATAACAAAAATTAGAATTTTTATTATTCTATTGTCAATAGGTGGATTACCACCTTTTTTAGGATTTTTCCCAAAATGAATTATTATTGAATCACTAATTAATATAAATATATATATTTATATTCTAATAATAATTATAATAACTTTATTTACTTTATTTTTCTATTTACGATTAAGATTTACATTAATTATTATCAATAATTTTCAAATATACTGAAAATATAAAATTAATTACCCTCAAATTATTTCATATGTCAATTATATTTCAATAATATTCTTTCCAATAATTTTATTTTTATTTATACTTTAAGGTTTTAAGTTAATTAAACTAATAGCCTTCAAAGTTATAAATAAAGAATTTCTTTAAGCCTTAGTAAACTTACTCCTTTAAATTTGCATTTTAATATCATTATTGACTATAAGACTTGATAAAAGAGATTAACTCGTTAATAAATTTACAATTTATTGCTTAAATTCTCAGCCATTTTATCGTAAAATGGCTTTTTTCTACTAACCATAAAAATATTGGAACCTTATATTTTATTTTTGGTGCATGAGCAGGAATGATTGGAACTTCATTAAGAATTTTAATTCGAACCGAATTAGGTCAACCAGGATCCCTTATTGGAGATGACCAAATTTTTAATGTAATTGTAACAGCCCATGCATTTGTAATAATTTTCTTCATAGTAATGCCAATTCTTATTGGAGGTTTTGGAAATTGATTAATTCCATTAATATTAGGTGCTCCTGATATAGCTTTTCCTCGAATAAATAATATAAGATTTTGACTTTTACCTCCATCATTAATTCTTCTATTATCTAGATCAATAGTTGAAAGAGGAGCTGGAACTGGTTGAACAGTTTATCCTCCTCTCTCCTCAACTATTGCTCATAGAGGAAGATCTGTTGACTTAACTATTTTTAGACTCCATCTAGCTGGAATTTCATCAATTTTAGGGGCTATTAATTTTATTACTACTTGTATCAATATACGACCTATTGGAATATCTATGGATCGTATGCCTTTATTTGTTTGAGCAGTTTTAATTACTGCTTTTCTACTCTTATTATCCTTACCTGTATTAGCAGGAGCTATTACTATACTTTTAACTGATCGTAATTTAAATACTTCTTTTTTTGACCCTGCTGGAGGAGGAGATCCTATTTTATATCAACATTTATTTTGATTCTTTGGACACCCAGAAGTATACATTTTAATTCTTCCAGGATTTGGGATAATTTCTCATATTATCTCCCAAGAAGCTGGTAAATTAGAAACTTTTGGTACATTAGGAATAATTTATGCTATACTAACAATTGGGTTATTAGGATTCATTGTATGAGCACATCACATATTTACTGTTGGTATAGATGTAGATACACGGGCTTATTTTACTTCAGCTACAATAATTATTGCTGTTCCTACTGGAATTAAAATTTTTAGTTGATTAGCAACTCTTCATGGGACAAAATACTCATATAGTCCTTCTTTATTATGAAGATTAGGATTTATCTTTCTATTTACAATTGGAGGGTTAACAGGAATTATTTTAGCAAACTCTTCTTTAGATATTATCCTTCATGATACTTATTATGTAGTAGCCCACTTTCATTATGTTCTATCGATAGGAGCTGTATTTGCTATTATAGCTGGATTTGTTCACTGATTCCCTTTATTTACTGGTCTGAGAATAAATCCTCTTTTATTAAAAATTCAATTCATTATTATATTTATTGGAGTAAACATCACATTTTTTCCTCAACATTTTTTAGGATTAGCAGGTATACCTCGACGATATTCAGATTATCCAGATAGATTTACTTCTTGAAATATTTTATCTTCTATTGGAAGATTAATTTCATTAATTAGAATTTTAATATTTCTATATATTTTATGAGAGAGATTAATTTTTAATCGAATTTCTTTATTCTCTAATAATTTAAACACATCTATTGAATGATTTCAATTAACTCCTCCATCCGAACATAGATTTTCTGAATTACCTATATTAAATTCATATTAATCTATTATGGCAGATTAGTGCATTGGATTTAAACCCCAATTATAAGATATTTCTTTTTTAGAAATTAATTCCTGAAGAAATATAAACTTACAAAATAGATCATCTCCACTAATAGAACAATTAATATTCTTCCATAATCACTCAATAATTGTTATTATTTTAATTACAATTTTAGTTGGATATCTAATAATTATACTTTTTTATAATAAATATACAAATCGCATATTAATACAAAGACAAAATATTGAAATCATTTGAACTATTCTACCAGCTATTACTTTAATTTTTATTGCTCTTCCTTCACTTCGTTTACTATATCTTCTAGATGATTTAAACAATCCTTTAATTACTTTAAAAACAATTGGCCATCAATGATATTGAAGTTATGAATACTCAGATTTTAACAATATTGAATTTGACTCATATATAATTCCTTCAGAAGAATTAAAAAATAATGATTTTCGATTATTAGATGTAGATAATCGAGTAATTTTACCAATAAACTCTCAAATTCGAATTTTAATTACTGCTGCTGATGTACTTCATTCATGAACTATTCCTTCTTTAGGGATTAAAGCTGATGCAACTCCTGGTCGTTTAAATCAATTAAATTTTATAATTAATCGTCCTGGTTTATTTTATGGTCAATGTTCTGAAATTTGTGGAGCTAATCATAGATTTATGCCAATTGTGATCGAAAGAATTTCTATTAAAACATTCTCTAATTGAATTTCTAATTCATAAGATGACTGAATTGCAAGTAGTGGTCTCTTAAACCATATTATAGTATTTTAGCATATACTTCTTATGAAAGATTTAGTTAACAAATAACATTAGAATGTCAAACTAAAATTATCAATAGATAATCTTTAATCCCACAAATAGCTCCAATATTTTGAACAATTTTATTATTTTTTTTTATTAGAATTTTCTTTATATTTATAATTATAAATTATTATAGGTTTTTTTTTACTAATAAAAAGTCCTCAATTAAAAATATTAAATTTTTAAACTATACTTGAAAATGATAACAAATTTATTTTCCATTTTTGACCCTATAAGATCTCATTGATTTTCTTTAAACTGAATAAGAACATTAATTGGATTATTAATAATTCCAAATATATTTTGATTAATTCCAACTCGATATAATATTTTTTGAAATAATATTCTAATTTATTTACATAAGGAATTTAAAGTTCTTATTAATAATTCTTTTCCAGGAACAACATTTATATTTATTAGATTATTTACTTTAATCTTATTTAATAACTTTATAGGTCTATTTCCTTATATTTTCACAAGAACTAGTCATATAGTAATAACTTTAGTCCTCGCTCTTCCATTATGATTAAGATTTATAATTTATGGTTGAATTAATAATACACATCACATATTTTGTCACTTAGTTCCTCAAGGAACCCCTAATATTCTTATACCTTTTATAGTATGTATTGAAACAATTAGAAATATTATTCGACCAGGAACTCTTGCTATTCGTCTTTCAGCTAATATGATTGCTGGTCATCTACTCTTAACATTATTAGGTAATAATGGACCAATAATAAATAATTTTTTATTAATAATCCTTATTAGATCACAAATTGCTTTATTAACTTTAGAAATTGCTGTTTCTATAATTCAATCTTATGTTTTTGCTGTATTAAGAACTTTATATTCTAGAGAAATTAACTAATGTCTCAAAATCATTCTTATCACTTAGTAGATTATAGTCCTTGACCATTAACAGGAGCTCTAGGAACAATAACTTTAACAATAGGAACTGTAATATGATTTAATAACTCTTCAATAACTCTAACTTTATTAGGATTAATTATTATTCTTTTAACTATATTTCAATGATGACGAGATATTAGCCGAGAAGGTACCTTTCAAGGACTTCATACATTAACTGTATCTAAGGGTTTACGTTGAGGAATAATTTTATTTATTGTTTCAGAAATTTTATTTTTTTTTAGATTTTTTTGATCTTTTTTTCATAGAAGATTATCTCCTTCTATTGATATTGGATCTCTCTGACCCCCTATAAATATTGCTCCATTTAATCCATTTCAGATTCCTTTATTAAATACTTCTATTTTATTGTCTTCAGGAATTTCTATTACATGAGCACATCACAGAATTTTAGAAAATAATCATTCTCAAGCTACTTATAGTCTTTTAATAACAATTTTATTAGGGTTTTATTTTACTTTACTTCAAGGATATGAATATATAGAAGCTTCATTTTCTATTTATGACTCTGTTTATGGATCTTGTTTTTACATAGCAACAGGTTTTCACGGACTTCATGTAATTATTGGAACTTTATTCCTATTAATTTGTTTTATTCGCCTAAGAATGAATCACTTTTCATCTTCTCATCATTTTGGTTTTGAAGCCGCTGCATGATATTGACATTTTGTAGATGTTGTATGATTATTTTTATATATTTCTATTTATTGATGAGGTAGATAAATTTATATAGTATATAAATTATATATGACTTCCAATCATAAGATCTAATTATTAGTATAAATAATTTTTATAATCTTACTTTGAAGAGTTATTTTAATTTTACTTTCTAGATTTATTATATTACTAAGTTCTAATTTATCTTATAAATCAATTTATGATCAGGAGAAAAATTCTGCATTTGAATGCGGATTTGATCCAATTTCCTCTTCTCGAATTCCTTTTTCTCTGCATTTTTTCATAATTGCTATTATCTTTTTAATTTTTGATATTGAAATTGCTCTTTTACTACCAATAATTATTTTAATTAATTCAAGAATTTTAATTAATTGAATATTAACAAGAATGATTTTTATTTTAATTTTACTATTAGGGCTTTATTATGAATGAAATAAAGGAATATTAAACTGAACCTAACTATAGGATTATAGTTAATTATAACATTTAATTTGCATTTAAAAAGTATTGATTTCAATTAATCTTAAATAAGAAGCAATAATTGCAAATAGTTTCGACCTATTCTTTGATAAATTTATCCTTATTTATTAATTGAAACCAAAAAGAGGTATATTACTGTTAATAATAACATTGAATTTTATTCCAATTAAAGAAATATGAAAGTATTCAAAAATAAGCTTCTAACTTAATTTTTAGTGGTTTAATTCCATTAATATTTCTATTTATATAGTTTATATAAAACATTACATTTTCATTGTAAAATTAAGAAATCTCTTTTTAAATATATATATATATATATTATATATACATATTACCTAATCAGGAAAATTAAATATATAGATTTAATTAAAGGTAGTGATGTTTTTATTTAAAGGTTTAAACCTCCTTAACAGCTTCAATGTTATGCTCTTTATAAGCTATTTAAATAAAATAAATATATAAATAATATAATTATTACTCAAAAAAATATTGTAATTATAAATAATATAAATATATTATTTTGATAATTTATATGAAAAATTGATAATTGTTTAATTTTTAAATAAATATGTTGTCTCCCTATAAACTCAAATCAACCTTGGTCAGTATTTTTTATTATTATTAACCCTATTTTTAAAGGTATTTTAATTAAATAAACTGAAATAATTCTTAAATATCATATTCTTCCTATAAATATTCTTATAAATCTTGGTATAAATAAAAAACTTACATTTAATTTTCTTAAATTTATTCCTAACCATACTCCTATAAAAATTATTATTAATACTATTAATTTAAATTTTATGGAAATTAGTAATACTTTTGGATATATAAATATTAATCAACTAAATATCCTCCCTCCAATTACTGATATAAAAAATAAAGCACAACATAAATTTACTTTTAAATCATTATAATCAAATAAATTTCTTATTCTATTAAATTTATATATATATATATATATATTTATAACTAATCGAAATGAATAACATACAGTTAAACCAACTCTAATATAAAACAATAAATAAATAATAAAATTAAAATTTATTACTGATAAAGATTCTAAAATTAGATCTTTAGAGTAAAATCCAGCTAAAAAAGGTAATCCTCTTAATGCTAAATTTGCTGTTCCGAAAATTACTCCAATTAAAGGAATTATTTTAGCAATCGAACCTATAAATCGAATGTCTTGAAAATCTTTAAATATATGAATTACTGATCCAGCACATAAAAATAATAATGCTTTAAATAATGCATGTATAATAAGATGAAAAAATGCTAATCTAATAAAACCTAAGGATAAAGTTCTTATTATTAAACCTAATTGTCTTAATGTAGATAAAGCAATAATTTTTTTTAAATCAAACTCATAATTTGCTCCTAATCCCGATATAAACATAGTTAATCTCCCTAACAATAATAAAATTATATTTAAATTAGTATTTATGATTAAATAATTAAATCGAATTAATAAATAAACACCTGCAGTTACTAAAGTAGACGAATGAACTAAAGCTGAAACTGGAGTTGGTGCTGCTATTGCAGCAGGAAGCCACGCAGAAAATGGAATCTGAGCTCTCTTAGTTATTGCAGAAATTATCAATAATCTAGCAATAATAATTATCTCCTTATAATCACTTATATAATAAAAATAAAAAATATAATTTCAACTTCCATAATTTAATATTCAAGCAATTCTTAATAATAAAGTTACATCCCCAACTCGATTTATTAATACAGTCAACATTCCTGCCCTATAAGATTTAATATTTTGATAATAAATTACAAGACAATAAGAAACTAAGCCTAAACCATCTCATCCTAATAAAATCCTAATTAAATTAGGGCTCACAATTATCAATATTATTGAAAACACAAACATTAAAACTAAAATTATAAATCGATTAATATTATAATCTATATTTATATATCTTTCTCTATATCAAATTACTAAAGAAGAAATTAACAATACAAATCTTATAAACAATAATGATATTCAATCTAATAAAATTGTTATAATAATTACAACAGAATTAATAGAAATAATTTCTCACTCAATCAAATATACTAAATCCTTATAAACTATAAATAAACCTAAAAATATCAATAATATTCTTATTATTAATAAATAAATAAATCTTAATCGACTAATTCTTATTATAATTTAAAATATATTATATATCTTTGACTCCACAAATCAATATTTTAATTAAACTATTTAAATAAAAATATATCATTAACTGATCACTTTTTATAATTAATAAATTTAAAGGAAATCAATGTATAAATAATAATAAATACTCCCGTAAAACACCTGAAGAACAAGAAAATAACCTAGAATATATTCTTCCATGTTGAGTAATTGCAAATATATATAAACTATAAGCAGCTCTAATAAATGATATAACTGCTAATAAAATTATTATTCAAATTGAATATCCTACTAAACAATTAATTAAACAAATTTCCCCTAATAAATTTAATGAAGGAGGAGCTGCTATATTAGAACTTCTTAATAAAAATCAAAATAAAGTTATTCTAGGTATAAATATTATTAAACCTTTATTAATTAATAATCTTCGTCTTCCAACTCGTTCATAAGAAATATTAGCTAAACAAAAAAGCCCTGAAGAACATAATCCATGAGCAATTATTAAAATTAAAGCACCAATTAATCCTCATAATCTTATAGAAAAAATTCCACCTAATACTATTCCTATATGCACAACTGATGAGTAAGCAATTATTGACTTTAAATCTCTTTGAGAAAAACAAACAAATCCTACTATAGTAGCACCTACTAACCTAATTCTTATTAAAATTATATTAAATTTATATAAATTTATAATTAATGGAGAAACACGTAATAAACCGTATCCTCCTAATTTTAATAAAACTCCAGCTAAAATTATCGAACCAGAAATAGGAGCTTCTACATGTGCTTTAGGAAGTCATAAATGAACTAAATATATTGGTATTTTAAATAAAAAAGCTATAATTATAAAAATATATAATACATAACTACCAATATTGAATATATTTAATATTGGAATAAATAAAGAAAATTTAATTATATAAATATATATTAACCTTAACAATAATGGTAAAGAAGCAAATAATGTATATATTATTAAATACATTCTAGCTTGTAGACGTTCAGGTTGATACCCTCACCCTAAAATTAATATCATAGTAGGAATTAATCTTCCCTCAAAAAATAAATAAAACATAAAATAATTTATTGAACAAAAAGTTAAAATTAACAATAATAATAATAAAATTACTAAAATTATAAATAAATAACTATAATTATTATTTAAATTAATCTTTCTTCTTGCTATTATTATTAAACAACAAATTCATAGTCTTAAAATTATTATTATATATGAAATTAAATCATAGCCTATGAAATACCTTATATTAATTAAATAAATTTTAGAAAATCCTATTAATATAAATATAAACATCAATAAAAACATATTTACTTGAACCATTCAATAACCTTTTTTAATAAAACATATTGGAATTATAAATATTAATATTAAAATAATTTTTAACATTGTAACATATTATAACCTATAAAATAATCTCTACCATGAGTACGAATTATTGATACTAAAATTGATAAACCTAATACTCTCTCACATACTCTTATAACAATATATATTATCAGAAAAAAATTCTCAAATATACAAAAATTTAACCTCAAATATAATAATATAAATAATATTAAAACTAAATATTCTAAAATTAATAATCTTACTAACAATCTACGTTTATTTAAACAAAATTTAAAAACCCCTATAATAAATATAAATCTAATTATAATAACTAAATAAAATTTCATTTGTTTTAATAGTTTAATCAAAACATTGGTCTTGTAAATCAAAATTAAATTTTTATTTTTAAAACTTCAAAGAAAAAGAACCTTTATCCTTAATCTCCAAAATTAATATTTTATTTAAACTATTCTTTGATATTAAACTTATTCTAATAAACTTTGGTTTAATTTTTTCCTATTTATTTTCTATTATAAATCACCCTCTTAGATTAGGATTTATGTTAATAATTCAAACATTATGAATTAGAATTTTTATTGGTTATTTATCAAAAACTTTCTGATTCTCCTATATCTTATTTATTACTTTCTTAGGAGGAATATTAATTCTATTTATTTATATAACAAGATTATCCACTAATATTCAATTTAAATTCTCTTTTAAATACTTAATTTTTATAATATTTTTATTATTAATTAGATATTGATTATTAACAAAAAATAACTCTTATATTTTTATAAACTGATTAAATAACAACGATTCAATAATCAATCATGTTAATATATTCAATAACTTAAATACTTTAAATATAAATAAATTATATAATTTACCAAATAATTTTATAACAATTTTATTAATTATTTATTTATTAATAACACTAATTATTGTAATTAAAATTACAAGATTATTTGAAGGACCTATACGAAAAACTTCTTAATGAATAAACCATTACGTCATTCTCATCCTTTAATTAAAATTATTAATAACTCTCTTATTGATTTACCTACTCCATCTAATATTTCATCTTGATGAAATTTTGGTTCCCTTTTAGGATTATGTTTAATTATTCAAATAATCACTGGATTATTCCTAGCAATACACTATACTGCAAATATTGATATGGCTTTTTCTTCTATTAGACATATTTGTCGAAATGTAAATTATGGGTGATTAATTCGTACTATACATGCAAATGGGGCTTCTTTTTTTTTTATTTGTATTTATTTACATGTTGGTCGAGGAATATATTATAATAGTTATAATTTACATGAAACTTGATTAATTGGAGTTATAATTCTATTTTTAGTTATAGGAACCGCTTTTATAGGATATGTCCTCCCTTGAGGACAAATATCTTTTTGAGGAGCTACAGTAATTACTAATTTAATTTCAGCTATTCCTTATTTAGGAAACTCTATCGTTATATGATTATGGGGTGGTTTTGCAGTAGATAATGCTACTTTAACTCGATTCTTTATAATTCATTTTCTTCTTCCCTTTATTGTTTCTGCTTTTGTAATAATTCACTTATTATTCCTTCATCAAACAGGATCAAATAACCCTTTAGGAATTAATAGAAACTTAGATAAAATTCCTTTTCACCCTTATTTTTCATTTAAAGATTTAATAGGATTTATCTTTCTATTAACTAGACTAATTATATTAACTCTTACTAATCCTTATATATTAGGAGATCCAGATAATTTTATTCCTGCAAATCCTTTAGTTACCCCAATTCATATTCAACCTGAATGATATTTTCTTTTTGCTTATGCAATTTTACGTTCAATCCCAAATAAACTTGGAGGAGTTTTAGCTCTAATTTTTTCAATCTTAATTATTGCTTTTTTACCAATTTTAAATAATAAAACCCATAACAGCTCCTCATTTTATTTTTTAAATAAAATCTTATTTTGATTCTTTCTAATTATTATTATCCTTTTAACATGAATTGGTGCTCGACCAGTAGAAAATCCATATATTATAACTGGTCAACTATTAACAATTATATACTTTATATACTATATCTTAAATCCCTTTATCTTCTATAAATGAGATAACTTACTAAATTAGTTAATGAGCTTGAATTAAGCATATATTTTGAAAATATAAGATAGATAAAATCTATTAACTTATACTATTTTTTATTATATTATAAAATAATTAATAAACTTTTAAATCTTAAAATAAATAATAAATAATTTAAAGAAATAGGTAAATAACTTTTTCAAGCTAAATATATTAGTTTATCATACCGATACCGAGGAACTGTTCCTCGAACTCAAATATATAAATATCTAATAATAACAACTTTAAAAAAAAACAATATTGAAAATATATTTCCCCCTATAAATATTAGACTAAAAATAAACCTTATAAATAAAATTCTAGCATATTCTGCTAAAAAAATCAATGCAAACCCTCCTCTTCTATATTCTACATTAAACCCTGAAACTAATTCTGATTCTCCTTCAGCAAAATCAAATGGAGTTCGGTTAGTTTCAGCTAAACACGAAATTAAATACATTAATCCTAAAGGAAATAATAATAATATAAATCACACATTATTTTGATAAATATAAAAATTATATAAATTATACCCATCAATTAAAAATATTAATGATATAATAATTAATGCTAATCTTACTTCATAAGAAATTGTTTGAGCAACAGCTCGTAAACCACCTAACAAAGCATAATTAGAATTAGATGATCAACCAGCAAATATAACTATATATACCCCTATAGATATACAACATAAAAAAAATAATATTCCTAAATTAAACATTAAACCACCAAATAAATTTGGAACTAATAATCAAATTACTAAAGCTATAAACAATCTTATAATTGGAGAAAAATAATATATAAAATAATTAGATATATTTAAATAAACATATTCTTTTGAAAATAATTTAATTGCATCTCTAAAAGGCTGTATAATTCCTATTATACCTACTTTATTAGGACCTTTTCGTAATTGAATATATCTTAAAACTTTACGCTCTAATAAAGTTAAAAAAGCTACTCCAATTAATACTATAATTACTATTAATAACATACTAATTATTATTATAAATAATATCATATATTATTTGTATAAAATACATTCATGAATTCTAAATTCATTGCACTAATCTGCCAAAATAATTAATTTTATTCTAAGTAATATAATTATTATAAATTAATGGTCCTTTCGTACTAATTAATTTAATTTATTAAGGATAGAAACCAACCTGGTTTACACCGGTCTGAACTCAGATCATGTAAGAATTAATGGTCGAACAGACCAAATTTTTAAATTTCTACTCCTAAAAATTATCTTAATCCAACATCGAGGTCGCAATCATTTTTATCGATATGTTCTCTTTAAAAATATTACGCTGTTATCCCTTAAGTAACTTATTCTTTTAATCACAATTTACGGATCAATTAATCATTAATTAATGTATTTATATAAAAAAAGTTATTTAAATTTTCCTATCACCCCAATAAAATATATTAATTTATATTAAATAATTAATCTTTATTTTAATATATATATTTATATAAAGCTTTAAAGGGTCTTCTCGTCCTTCAATATTATTTAAGCTTTTTAACTTAAAAATAAAATTCTATAACAATTAAAAATAGACAGTTAATATTTCATCCAATCATTCATTCCAGCTTCTAATTAAGAAACTATTGATTATGCTACCTTTGCACAGTCAAAATACCGCGGCCTTTAAAATTTTTCAATGGGCAGATTAGACTTTAAATTATTTTCAAAAAGACATGTTTTTGTTAAACAGGTGAATATTTACTTTTGCCAAATTCCTTTAATTAACCTATCATAAATATTAATAATATACATTAAAATATACTAATTTTATCATTATAAAATACTTTTATTAATTATAAATATATTTTTCATATAAAATTAAACTTTTAAAAATAATATTTAAAAATAAATAAATTATAACATTTTTAATTTAATGAATATTTTTAACCCTATAATTCTATTTTTATAAATTAAAATTATAATTAAAATTATTAAGCTAATCCCTAATAATATTAAAAATCTTTAATATAAATAAACAAAATATTTATTAATATATAAATTTTCTAAATTAAATTTATTTCTGAAAAAACTAGATATCTTAAAAAACGCCTAACATTTCATTACTATTATATTATTATAAATAATTATTTTACAGTATATTAAATAATATAATTGCCCTTTTTAATTCGAGAAAAATAAATAAATATTCTTTAATTAATAAACCCTGATACACAAGGTACAACAAATTAAATTTTCTATTAAATAATTTATTAAATCCTTCTACAATACAAATAAACTATAACTAAAATTATTAAATCTTTAAATAATACAATAACTCATTTAATTAAAAATATTTTTTTTAAAACATAACACATACTAAATTAAATTAATAATTAAATAATCTCAAATTAATTGATTTTAACAATATAATTTTAATGTAAATAAAATACTTTTAATTAAGTTATAATTTGATTTTCTAGATACACTTTCCAGTACATCTACTATGTTACGACTTATCTTTTTTTAATAAAAAGAGCGACGGGCAATATGTACATATTTTAGAACTATAATCAATTAAACATACTAAAATTAATTTACTTTTAAATCCACCTTCATAATACTATTTAAAATATTAATCCATTTAAATAAATTTATTGTAACCCATTTCTACTAATCTATAAACTGCACCTTGATTTGACATCTTTTTTAATAAAAATCATAGAACATTAAATTTTTTAAAAAATATTCTTTCGACAACGATATACAAATAAATAAAATTAGTAAAATTCAACGTGGAATATCGATTAAAGAACAGGTTCCTCTAAAAAGATTAAAATACCGCCAAATTCTTTAAGTTTTAAGAATATAACTATTACTACTTAAGCTTTTTTTTATTATTAAAATAATAGGGTATCTAATCCTAGTTTATTTTTTAACTTAAATAACCTCATTATCAAATATAAATTTTTTATATAAAATAAATTTCACCTTAAAATTATAATTTTAAACTCTTATCTATAAAATTAATTAAAATCTTATAATATTTATTTTCATTAAATGTATAACCGCAGCTGCTGGCACAATTTTTGCTAATAATATAAATATTACTAAATCTATATTTCTATAATATATAAATTCATATACTGCGAATAAATAAAAATTATTTTATTAAAAAATAATTTAATCCTCACATTAATTTACATGTATAAATAAATTTTTAATAAATTTTTAAGCTAGAATAAAACTTTAATTTAAACCTATAAGTTCTTATTAAAAAATACTAATTTTATTAATCATTCTACTTAAAAAATTCATTTTAATAAAAAATTTAATGTATAATTATTTACGCCTCACCAAAAATAATTGGTATTTCCTCCCTATAATAAAAACATCACTACCTTTAATTAAATCTATATATTTAATTTTCTAATATATAAATACTATTATAATGATATTTACATGTATAATCATTCAATTAATAAAAATCAAATGTTTTCTTTAATATTCCCTTATTACTAAATAATATAATACTAATATCCCCTTTATTAATATATTTATATATTAACATATTAGTATTATATTATTTAGTAAATATTAATCATTTATTCTATACACCTATTATAAATATATATTTATAAATTTATAATTATAAATATTAATACTAATAAATTATTTATTTAAATATATTTATTATTTTAAAATTATTAAACTAATACATTTTTATTTAATTAAATAAAATTTAGTATTATATAATTTATTTAATAAATCAATATATCTGATTAATTTATAATTATATAATTACTGTAAATAACTAAATTGATAAAATTTATTTTATAATATATAAATTATTTATATATAATAATAATTTTACTTTTATTTTAATTATTCATTTTTATTTTTTTTTATTTTAATAAAAATGAATAATTAAATTAATAAAATCTTATATATATATATATAAATTATATTATATATATATAATTTTATATTCTATATATATATATATATATATTTATATATAAATAATTTATATACATATATATATTTATATATATATATATATTATTATATATATATATATATATAAATAATTTATATATTAATAAATAATATTATTATCTCAAAAACTTCCCAAATGGATAGGATTACCGATATTTAGGTACATATAGATTCAATTAATTTTACCTGAATGATAAATAATTTTTACAATTATATATATATATATTAATATATAAATAATTTATAAATATATAAATATTTATATTAAAATATTTTTTATTTTTTAAATTAATATAATTTAAACATATAAATTTAATTAATAAAATAAAATTTCAAACCACTCCATTAATAATTTACATAAATATAAACA